GATTTGATTAGAATATAAATTAAGTACGAAACAAAGTAAGGTATTAGTAATGGATCGAACTAAACCCCTTTCAATTTCATATATGAACAATAGAATATGAAAATGGAACTGAAGGAAAATGGATGTGATAACATAGAACAAAACAAGACTTTATTTATTTGATTTTGGATCTAAGTATTTATTACTTAATTACTTTACTGCCGGGCCATAGCAATTGCACCTATCAAAGCAACTAAAAGAATTATAGAAATGAGTTCAAATGGAAGGTAAAAATCTGTTGATAAATGAATCCCAATTTGTTGAACGTTACTTGTTAGGTCCTGCTCTATAATCTGATTTGATCTTGTAGTCCAAACAATCCCGTACCACGACGTATCCGAGATAGTAGTAATTAGTGAAAAAAGAATACTTGTACAAACCAGTGAAGTGACCCCATCCCCAACGGTCCAAAGATAGAAATCTTTGTAATATTCTGAACCATTCATGAACATCACAGCAAATAGGATTAAAACATTTACAGCTCCTACGTAAATAAGGAGCTGTGCAGCAGCTACAAAATAGGAGTTAGATGGAATATGGAATAAGGATATACAAACAAGAACCAGTCCCAATGAAAAAGCAGAATAAATTGGGTTCGTAAGTAAGACCACCCCCAGACCTCCTAATATAAGACCTGATCCCAGAAATACTAAAAGAATATCATGTATTGGTCCAGGTAAATCCATTATGTGTAAAAAAAGAGATAAATAAATCGAAATATTTCATAAACTTACTAACCGATCCAAGAAAAAAGAGGTTACCTTATTTTTTTTTCTTGTATATGATACGTTCCTAATTGAATCCTAAAGGGGTGTAGATTTATATAGATACAGTTATTGGATCAATCCCGCTACTGTATCTGAAAGAGTAGTTCGAAATTTTATATTTTGAAATCATCACAGATCTATGAATCCATTCTAAATCAAAATCAAGCCTTGATTCTCACCAATCAATAGTTATTTACTGACCTAGCAAAATGAAAGAAGCCTCACTCCTTTACTTTAGATCAAAACGGAATCTTAGTAATTGGTAATCGTTTTTGAATCAAGAGGTTTACCCCTGATTATTTTGATTGGAGTCGAATTCGTAATTGTTCGAATTGTGTAATCTCCAATTACTGACATTGGTAACCGGCCCAAAGCAATTTGATTATAATTCAATTCGTGACGATCATAAGTAGAAAGTTCATATTCTTCAGTCATTGATAAACAGTTTGTTGGACAATACTCGACACAATTACCACAAAATATACAGATTCCAAAATCAATACTATAATTAAGCAATCGTTTCTTTCTAATATCCGTTTCCAATCTCCAATGAACAACGGGTAGATCTATGGGGCATACCCGAACACATACTTCACAAGCAATGCATTTATCAAATTCAAAATGGATTCGACCACGAAAACGCTCCGATGTGATCGATTTTTCATAAGGATATTGAATAGTCACAGGTAAACGATTCACGTGAGATAAGGTAATCATGAAACTTTGACCAATATACCTTGCAGCTCGTATTGTCTGTTGACCATAATTCATGAACCCAGTCACCATAGGGAACATATCGTGGATATCCATGAATAGTTTGATGTTTCTTTCTCTTGCTCTAGATAGGTTATGGATCTAGAATATCATATTTTGTTATAGCGAAACGAGTTGGGAAGAAGTTGTTAATAATAGATTACCTAGAGAAATAGGTAAAAGAAATTTCCACCCAAGGTTTAATAGCTGGTCCATTCTCATCCTAGGTAAAGTCCATCTTGTTGTGATAGGAATGAACAGGAACAAATAAGCTTTAGCTAATGTAATAAGGATACCAACTGTCATTCCAAAGACTCCCCCTGTTTTATTTATTCCAAAAGGTTCAGAAATGAATATGTACGGAATAGAGAAATTCCACCCGCCCAAGTAAAGAACTGTTACAAATAATGAAGAAACTAGTAGATTTAGGTAAGAAGCAACGTAAAATAAACCAGATTTAATACCTGAATATTCGGTTTGATAACCTGCTACTAATTCCTCCTCTGCTTCTGGTAAATCAAAAGGTAATCTTTCACATTCCGCTAGGGAAGAAATTAGAAAAACTATAAACCCTATAGGTTGACGCCACAGATTCCACCCCCAAAACCCATATTTTGACTGTGCCTCAACTATATCAACTGTACTTGAACTGTTAGATAATCATAGTCGATGATAACATCACTATTCCCATCGCTATTCCAGAACCGCACATGAGACCTCAGCTTCATACGGCTCCTCGATGGCTACAAATAAATCTAAGGACTGGTTCATTATTACCTCGGCATGTTTGTAGTGTAGATTAGAGTAACAATGTATCGAAGAGTCCCGAATTAGACCAATGGAATTCCGTCCGCCATAATAAAAAAAAGCGCTTCCGAATTGATCTCATCCTTTATTTTCTAATTAGACTTAGAATTCTTTTAGTTCAGTAATAACTTAATCCTTCAATAAAATACTCGTTGTTTCAATAGATATTTCGACCCATACTTTTCGTACGAAAAATAATTAGACACTAATTCATGAGTTATAGTTGATAAATCATTATAAGAATTCTATCCGTATGAATATGGATAGGATTGAGGAAAGAAAGAATAAACAAAGATCTCTTATTATTCAGTTTTCCTATTGCATTCCATTTCTTTCGTTCCTGTTCTTCTTTCTCACTCAGAAGGGGGGTTTCTAAAAAATCAAATCAAAGGATTACTTCGTTCTCGACAGTCATTTATTTAATCAGTGGATAGAAGCATACTCTGGATCGGAATCGTGAGGAAGTACTGCTTGATCATTTCTACGAACTTAAAGCCCTCATTATGATTCCTTTTATGTTATGCAGAAATATCCCTTTGGATACCTTACATTATCTTCATCACTAATCCTTTGTGTACCTTCGTGTTCCTAACCGTCCACTCATTTTTGATTGATCCCCGATATGGTAATACATACAACATACAACAACATACAATACAATAGTAGAAACTCCATACAGTTGATCTTTTGCACCCGCTTCAAGTCATGATGACTAATCAACCAATCTTGGGGTAAACAGTTTCGACCGCTTATGTTTATTTCCACTTTACTCTCGTACATAGGGAATGAGAATCAATCTTCTTACTGCAAACTCATAAGCTGTTTTGTTTCACTCATATAACTATCTGGTTTAACTCATCGACCCGAATGATGAATAAAAAGAGAAAGGTATCTATTCAACACATCCAACCCCTTTCCTGGAAATAAAGGAAAGGGGTAAAGGTTCATGTTCCAACGAATCACACGTAGAGATATTGATAACACACACGGAGTTAATGGTATTTCATAACTAATAGATTGAGCAGCAGCTCGTAGACCACCTGAAAAGGAATATTTATTATTCGATCCATATCCTGACATAAGAAGTCCAATAGGAGCAATACTGGAAATAGCGATCCATAAAAAAACGCCTATACTGAGATCGGCTAGAACAAGGCGATAGCCAAAAGGAATTACTAAATAGCTTAGTAGAATTGATATGACCGCTATAGATGGCCCCATACTGAATAAACGAACATCTCCTCTAGATGGGAGAAGATCCTCTTTCAAAAGTAGTTTGGTCCCATCTGCTAGAGCTTGAAGAATTCCCAAGGGGCCGGCATATTCAGGCCCGATACGTTGTTGTATCCCTGCAGATATTTCTCTTTCTAACCACACAATCACGAGTACGCCTATTGTGATTCCCGATACAGGAGTAAAAATAGGGACAAGCAGCCATAAGAGGTCATAGACCTCTTTTAAGGATTCCGATCTGGAAAAAGAATTGATAGCTTGTACTTCTGTCGTATCAATTATCATTTCAACGATCAACTTCTCCCATAATGATATCTATACTACCTAGTATCGTCATGATATCAGCCAATTTCATCCTTTTAATTAGCTGAGGAAGAATTTGCAAATTGATGAAACCAGGTGGACGAATTTTCCATCTCCAGGGAAAAACACTATTATCCCCTATCAGAAAAATTCCCAATTCTCCCTTTGGGGCTTCTACTCTCACATAAAGTTCTTGTTTCGACAACTCAAAAGTGGGAGAAGGCTTTTTACTAATGAATCGATATTCAAAACCATTCCATTCGGAATCACTTGCTCTATCAAAGCGTCGAACTTCTAAGTTCTCATAGGGCCCCCCCGGAATTCCTTCTAGAGCCTGTTGAATAATTTTTATGGATTCCTTCATTTCATTGATTCGTACTAAATAACGAGCTAATGAGTCTCCTTCTTTTTGCCACTGGACTTCCCAATCGAATTCATCGTAACACTCATAATGATCAACTTTACGAAGATCCCATTGGATTCCGGAAGCTCGTAGCATTGGTCCCGATAAACCCCAATTTATTGCTTCCTCTCCACCAATAATGCCCACCCCTTCAACTCGTTCCAAAAAAATGGGATTTTGCGTAATAAGCTTTTGATATTCAACAATTCCTGTTAAAGAATAATCGCAGAAATCTAAACATTTATCTATCCAGCCATGAGGTAGATCAGCAGCGACTCCCCCGATACGGAAATAATTATGCATCATTCGCATACCTGTGGCAGCTTCGAATAGGTCATATAGCAATTCCCTTTCTCTGAAAATATAGAAGAAGGGAGTCTGTGAACCGATATCTGCCATAAAAGGTCCAAGCCATAATAAATGAGAAGCTATACGACTCAGCTCCAGCATAATTACTCTGATATAGCTGGCTCTTTTGGGTACTTGAATATTTCCTAATTGTTCTGGTGCATTTACCGTTATTGCCTCTGTGAACATAGTAGCTAAATAATCCCAACGTGTTACATAAGGAAGATATTGTATAATTGTTCGGTTTTCCGCAATTTTTTCCATCCCTCTGTGTAAATAACCCAATACGGGTTCGCAGTCAATAACATCTTCACCATCTAGAGTAACGATAAGTCGAAGAACACCATGCATTGATGGGTGGTGAGGACCCATATTAACTATCATGAGGCCTTTTCTTGTAGCCGGTACATTCATATGTTTTCTTCTCCGATCCATTATTCTATGAATTGCCGAAAACGAAATAAATGAGGTTCATCAAAATTCAAGATCTAATAAACCAAAGAATTCAAATAATTTTCAAATTAACGAGTTTTTGGTTCCCGAATATCTAATTGATCGATTAATTTTTTATAACGCACTCTATTTTTCTTTGACAAATAAGCCAGCAGTCGTTGACGTTTTCCCAGAATTTTCCGCAAACCTATCTGAGATAAATAATCCTTTCTGTGCAACTCAAAATGTGAAGTAAGTCTCTGTATCTTATTGGTGAAACTGATTACTTGAAATTCAACAGACCCTTTGTTTTTTTCTTCTTTCGGAATAACTGAGATGAATGAATTTTTGACCATAACCATAAAAATAAAATTTATCTCTCTTTTTTTTTTTCCACAGATATGGATTTTACCAATCAGGAATAATAATAATGCCAGTTATTTTGATCTGATACACCCAATAATCTGGATTTATTCATATATTACTTTATTCTATCAAATCAAATCAAAATAAAATTCAAATGAATTGTAAGTACAATTTGTAATTTGATTCGATAGAAGGGCAATTTCTGTACCCACAAAAGAAAATTATTTTGACCTAAGAAGATTCTGCCGAATCATTTCTAGATTCAATCCAATTGAGACGTTATTGAATCGGTATCATGTATTAGAATGTAACACAGCGTGTGTGTACATTCATATACCAGACCCGACACCTGATATATAGGAAATGTACCAACCATCAACTAATTCCGAATCGTGGATACATATGTATCCTTGACATACTGAAACGGCTGCCATTATTGGTATCAAACCAGTAGCGATTCATACAAGCTAAATCCTCTAATCGATAATTGGGCCAAAGAAACAATTTGAATTGAATGAATTTATTTATATCTGTATCAATATGCTTGTCCTCATCCAAAAATTGCCCCCAGTTCCTTACATTGTTGTCATTGAAAAATACCGGATTTCTATCCATAACATTCCTATTTCCGGAATTGAAACAAATTAGAATTCTCAATTCTCTACGACGCTTAGGGGATAGAATATTTTCAGGAACAAGCAAATCATAATGATTTTCGTCTCTATTCACAAGCATCTTTTTATGTTGTACAATGGATCCATTGAAATAATTCTCATCAACATATCCTTTTTCTCGATATCTTCCATTAGTTTGGCATTTATTATTATGAACCAATGAGATACCTATGGTTTGATACATAATAAATTGTCTATCCCATTTTATAGACAGACGTACTGGTTCGAGAATTAATATTCCCTTTTTTATCAATTCTGGAAGAGTTAGATTCGTCTGAATTAACATTACATCCAGGTGCATTTCTCCTCCTTGAATAGAGGATATAGCAATTTCCTTTGCATTTATTAGTCTAAGCAGGAAACAATATACCTTAACATTATTGAAAATTCTGTGATTCAAAGGATCATCCCATCTCAATTGAAAAAGCAAATATTTTTTCAGGAATAACTCCAGTTTTGCTTTCTTGTTACTCTCGGGTTGTCCTTTCTTTTCACGTTTTTGAATGTCTGATTCCGTGTAATCCTTTTCAAAATCTTTTTGTCGTTTTCGTACGCCTGAGCCAATATTTCCGTGGCCGAGCTGTTCTTTTTCTTCTTGATTTCGATTCTTTAATTCAAGATATTCTTTTTGATTAGATGATATACGAAGATCCTTTTTTTGATTTCCATTAATGTTTTTGTTTTCACTAATGTTTTCATTTCTATTAAAAATGAAAAGAAGTAATTTGATTGGTATAATCCACGGTTTGATCTTATATGCATCATAAAGTGGCACAAATTCTGAGAAGAACCAAGATTTCGTATTTAATATGGGACGATATAGCATTTCTTTATTCATTCCCATCAAAAAAAAGTTTTTTTTTTGATTGGGTGGGTTGATTTCTTGATGAATCGTGAGATAGAAAAGATCTTTCTTATCAATCATTTGATAATAATCAGTCTCGGTCTTAGTCATTTTATTAATGTTGGTCCCGGTATCCGTATCGGTCCAGGACTCAATATCGATATTCTTTCTAAGAAATAAATCGAAAATTTTCCACTCCAAATATTTTCTATCCGTACTTTTACCCGTACCAATAATATACTCTTCTCCTAGATAATCACTAATAGATATATCCCCCAGTACATAAAATGGTTCAATTTTAGGTGTGTTGTAATTATATGGAATCTCTCGGTCCTCGTTTACTTGTAATGAGGATGGATAAATATATGAGTCTTTCCTATCCCCATAATTAATATATTTATATGAAAAAAGATCATATCTGTAGTTTTTCTTTAATTTTGCTTTTTTGCTCGTCAATGAATTCACTTCATAATCATTTTTTTTCTCGTAATGAATGAATTGGGCTTTTTCATATGAATTCTTTTTTGAGTCTTTATTTTGAATCGTACGACGCCGATTGACCCTAGTTCGCCATTTTTGCGGTACTAATTTAGACCACCTAGCCTGAGATAAATTGTATTGATAATGACCCCTTAACCAGTTTTTCCATTCATTCATTCCAGAATTCGGAAGTTTTTTATGCCTTGATTTGGAATCTAATATTCTTCGTGTTCCAAAAAAATTCCTGATTCTATCCTTAAGAATAAGATATGCTTCGCGATATTGAAGTAGAGATCTCAAATGATACTTCTTATTAATAGCTTGGATTTGTGATAATTTGTAAAATACAGATGCTTGTGAAAAGGAATATAGGTCACCAGAAATCTTTGATTTATTATTACTAATATTAGTAAGATACTTTTTTATAGTCGAAATAAAGTTCATTTTTTTTTGATTTGTTTCATCAATCCCTTCTTTATTTTTTTCATCATTGTGAATGTATTTATCGATAATCTTTTTTGTTGATTCAAGGAAAAGTTGTACATTGACTCTAGAAACATTAACAGTACATAGAAAGATATGTATGTATATTCTTTCGTTGAAAAATGTCAAAAAATAGTGCCATTTGCGTATGAATATGAATCTGTTACTTCTTCTTTTTGATATCTGCCAAATATGTTTCTGCGATTCCGATCTTTTATCATCACAACTTGTATCGTTAGGACTAATATTTATATCCGGAGTTAGAAATATTTTTCTTTTGTCTTTTGCACCCCTTTCTATTTGATTTCTGATTAGGGTTGTTCTATCGGACAGATCTTTCCTTTTTTTTTCTGTCAGTGAATAATTTGCCCAATCCATGAATCTAATTCGAATGGTCGATTCAGGAACAATTTTATTACTGCTTATGATTATGGAATCTTTTCCATTTTCATTCGGTTCATATACTTTCTTCAATACAAATAATAAAATTGGATTTACGTTTGCAAACTCTTTTATTATTCTTTTTAAAAATAGAACCGTTTTGATAATCCATCTTGTTTTTTCTTTTGAGACCTTTATAAACTGTTTTGTTTTTTCTTTGAAAACTCTTAGAACTAGAAAATTTTTGTTTTTCACTTTTCTCTTTTTTTTTTCGAATTCATTATAAATAGGTTCAAAAAAGGAAGGTTGTTGTCGGGCAGAACCAAAAGGTAGTTCGGTTTCCCTTCCCCAGATTGTTAAAAAACAAAAATTTTCTGTTTTCCCTTTCTTTTGGATTGGATCTCTATGATGGGATCGTAGTTTGGATTTGCGCCAGGGTTTCAGACAGAAAGGAAATAGGATTTTTATCTGAATACCATCTGTTAACCAGTTTTTCGGAAATTCTGTTTCTGATAATTGAACACCATTATAGGTGCATTTAACATGCATTTCTCTATTCCACTCCTTCAAATCCTCGTACCACTCGGGGAATTGGAATAAGAACATACGGCCGAGGTTTTTAGCTATTATCAATGAAGGCAATATGATGTATTTTCTAAGAATCGATTGGGTTACTAACATAGTACCTCTTATTGCTTGAGCAAATATAATAGTATCCCAAGTTTCTGCTATTGCTATCCTTTCATTCTCGTTTTTTTTATCTGCAATTTTTTTTGCCTTTTCTTTTGCCTCTTCCTCCTCAGAATCCGAAGTTTTGAATTTCGGTCCTGTATCTATCCAATTTCTAAAAATTAGATTCATTGTTCGGGAGATATCAAAAGAAAAAAAAAAAGTTTTGTCTATTCTGTCCAAAAAAAGCAGGGAATGCACATTCGCTTGAAACATTTCCCAAGTAACTATTTTACGTCTTTGAGCGCGCATGGATCCTTTTACTATATCCCGACGAAAATCTGATTGTTGCGAGTAACGTACCAAAGCCAACTCTTCTGCTTGATCACTATTAGTACTGGTACTAGTATCAGTATTGGTATTCTGATCCGGATCCGCCTTATCAGTATAAATTACCACACGTTTGGCTTTTCTTGAACGAATCCCATGATTTTCTGTTGATTCTTCCTCATTTTCCTCTTCCCGCTCTTCAAAAGAATTGATCAATTTGTATGATCGTCGAGGAATCTTTTTACCAATTTCTTCTATTCCAATAGATTTATTTTGAATTGTTTGATTATTTGGATCAGTTGTAATTACATCGAATAGAAATTTCAAACATTTTGTTTTATTTTCTGAATCAAATCTTCTTTGTTCGGATATTAAAACAAGCTTTTTTAAATTCAAACTAAAACCTGTTGTTGATTTCCTAGCTAATTCACTGATAGAGGTCAAGAAAGGACTAATGTCTGTCGATAATGATTCTCCATTAAATGGATCCATTTTATGTTCAAGTTTTTGGTAATCAGTAGGAAGCCTATCATGGATCTTATTTATCCAAACCATTCCTATAGAATCTTCTGTCGAAGTGATTGAGTCATCCACCATTGAACGTGAATACACTTTTTTGATTGTTCCACGATATGGTCCGTTTAAAAAAGGATCATACACTCTAGGCAAGCATTCTTGATTATTCTTA